GAGATAAGACGAGATTCGTCCGCCCCCTACTAAATATTTAATTACTTCACCTGCAAAGTCTATATGAAAGTTTCAAAATCATCATATAATGATCGAGAAATTGCAATACAAAAGAAAAGGAGGAGGTTTGTGATGATTTTGAAATTATTTTTATTAGATAATCCATTATCCTTATGCATGAATATAATTAATTCCGTTGTTATAGTTGGACTTTATTATGGATTTATGACCACGTTCTCCATAGGGCCCTCTTATCTCTTCCTTCTTCGAGCTTGGGTTATGGAAGAAGGAACCGAAAAACAGATATCAGCAACAACCGGTTTTATTATGGGACAGCTTATGATGTTTATATCAATCTATTATGCACCTCTGCATTTAGCATTGGGCAAACCTCATACAATAACTGTCCTAGTTCTACCATATCTTTTATTTCATTTCTTCTGGAGCAATAAAAAAAACTTTTTAGATTACGGATCCACTACTAGAAATTCAATACGTAATTTCAACATTCAATGTACATTCTTGAATAATTTGATTTTTCAACTATTCAACCATTTTTTTTTACCAAGTTCAACACTAGCCAGATTAGTCAACACTTATATGTTTCGATGCAACAACAAGATGTTATTTGTAACGAGTAGTTTTATTGGTTGGTTAATTGGTCACATTTTTTTTATTAAGTGGGTTGAATTTGTTGTATTATGGATACGGCAAAATCATTCCATTCAATCTAATAAGTACCCTCTTTTAGAATCGATAAATTCTCTGGCTCGAATCTTTAATATTCTCTTATTTATCACTTGTTTATACTATTTAGGCAGAATGCCTTCCCCTATTATTACTAAAAAATTCAAGGAAACCTCAGTAACGGGGGAACACGGGGAAAACGAGGAAGAAAGCGACATAGAAAAAACTTCGGCCCGAAAAGAAACTAAAGAGGACAAAGAGGGATCCGCCGAAGAAAAAAAGGATCCGTACAAAATAAATGAAATGCACAAAATCCCCTCGAGTGGAAAAGAAAAAACAAAAACAAAGAATGAATTCCACTTTAACCTTAAAGAGACGTACTATAAGGCTAAGGCTAGCCCGGTTTACGAGGACTCTTATCTTAATAGGTATCGAGAACAAGAACTTTTGGAGTTAGAAAGTAAAGAAGACAAAAGCCTTTTGGGGGTTGAAAAACCGCTTGTCACTTTTCTTTTCGACTGTAAACGATGGAATCACCCATCTCGATATATAAAAAATGATCGATTTGAAAATGCTGTACGAAATGAAATGTCACAATATTTTTTTTATACATGCCCGAGTGAAAGAAAACAAAGAATATCTTTTACATATCCGCCGAGTTTATCGACTTTTTCAGAAATGATAGAACGAAAGATATCTTTGTACACGACCCAAAAACTATCCCACGAGGATAATTATTGGGTTTATACTAATGAACAAAAAAAGAACACCTTGAGCAATGAATTAATAAATCGAATAAAAACTCTAGAAAAAAAAACAAGATCCCTTGTTCTAGACGTGCTCGAGAAAAGAACCACATTATGCAATGATGAAAATGAAAAGGAATGCTTGCCTAAAATGTACGATCCTTTTTTAAACGGACCATATCGCGGAAAAATCACAAAATTATATTCAGGTTCAATCAGGAATGATTTAATAACTTCTACAGATACAGATGCAATAACTTCTACAGATGCGGAGAAGCCCATAGAAATAGTCTGGATAAATAAAATTCACGGTCTACTTTCTAATGATTCCAAAAAAAAAGAATTTGAATATCAAAAGAATCTCTTTGATGGAGAATTTTTATCGACAAATATTGGTCATTCCTTAACCCCAAACGGCGAAGTCCCATTTGAATCCCCACCCAGTCTTAATTTGAAAAACCTGTCTTTATTGGCAGAAGAAAAAAGAATTGATTCAGAAAAGCAAGCAAAATGTTTTCAATTGATATTCGATGTAGTTACAACCGATCAAAATGATCAAACAATTATAAATAAAAATAATCAATTTTTTTTTCCTGAAATAGAAGAAATAAGAAAGGAGGTTTCTCGATGGTCATACAAATTGAACACCGACGATTTAGAAGAAGAAGAGGAAGAGGAAGAGGAAGAGGAAGAGGAAGAAAATGAAGAAGAATCAACGGAAGGTTATGAAATTTGTTCAAGAAAAGCCAAACGCGTTGTAATTTATACTGATAAGGACGAAACTACCAATAGTATTAGTAATACTAGTGATATTGATCCAGCGCCGGCGGAAGAGGTGTCTTTGGTACGTTACTCACAACAATCGGATTTTCGTCGGGATCTAATCAAAGGATCCATGCGGGCTCAAAGACGTAAAACAGTTACTTCGGAAATGTTTCAAGCAAATGTGCATTCGCCACTTTTTTTGGATCAAATAGACAAAACTTTTTTTCTCTCTTTTGACATTTCCGAAATGATGAATCCCTTTTTTAGGGATTGGATGGGTAGAGAATCGGAATTTGAAATTTTTGATTCTGAGTCTGAGGAGGAAGAGGCAAAAGAAAGAGAGAAAAAAAGCAGTGAAAAAAGAGAGGAAAATGAACGTATAACAATATCAGAAACTTGGGATAGCTTTATTATTGCTCAAGCAATAAGAGGTTCAATGTTAGTAACCCAATCGATTCTTCGAAAATACATTGTATTGCCCTCATTGATAATAGCTAAAAATGTCGGCCGTATGTTATTATTCCAATTCCCCGAATGGTACGAGGATTTGAAAGATTGGAATAGAGAAATGCATGTTAAATGTACCTATAATGGTATTCAATTATCAGAAACAGAATTTCCAAAAGATTGGTTAACGGATGGTATTCAAATAAAAATTCTATTTCCTTTCCGTCTGAAACCTTGGCAAACTAAGGTACGATCCCATCATAGAGATACAATGAAAAAAGGGGGAAAAGGGGAAAATTTTTGTTTTTTAACAGTCTGGGGAAGAGAAGCGGAACTCCCCTTTGGTTCTCCTCGAAAACAACCTTCTTTTTTTGAACCTATTTTAAAAGAGTTAAAAAAAAAAATTAAAAAAGTGGAAAAAACATTTTATCTTTCTCTAGTTCTAAAAGTTTTAAAAAAAACGAGAAAATTGTTTTTAAGGATTTCAAAAGAAAAAACAAGATGGGTTAACAAAACAGTTCTAGTTATAAAACGAATAATGAAAGAACTTGAAAAAATAAACCCCATTTTTTTATTTGGATTCGGAAAAGTAAAAATAGGTGAATCGGACGAAAATAGAAAAGATTCTATAATCAGTAATAAGATTACCGACGAATCGACCATTCGAATTCGATCCACGGATTGGACAAAACGTTCACTTATAGAAAAAAAAATAAAAGATCTTGCTGATAGGACAACCACAATCAGGAATCAAATAGAACAAATCACAAAAGACAAGAAAAAAATAATCATAACTCCAGATATAAGTATTAGCTCTAACAAGACAAATTCCGCTGATAAAAATTCAGAATTGCAAAAACATATTTGGCAAATATTCAAAAGAAAGAGTACCCGATTAATACGTAAATTAGACTACTTTCTCAAATATTTCATTGAAAAAAAATACAGCGATATCCTTCTATGTGCCATTAACATTCTTAGGACCAATGCACAACTTTTCCTTGAATCAACAAAAAAAATGATCAATAAATTCTTTGATGAAACAAATAAAAAAGGGATTGATCAAACAAATAAAAATACAATTCACTTTATTTCGACAATGAAAAAGTCGCTTTATAATAATAAAAATGCAAACCTTTATTATGACTTATCCTCTTTGTCACAAGCATATGTATTTTATACATTATCACAAATTCAAGTTAATAACAAATATTACTTGAAATCCGTACTTCAATATAACGGAATCTGTCTCTTTCTTAAAGATAGAATCCAAGATTTTTGTAGGACACGAGGACTATTTGATTCCACCTCAAAACATAAGAAATTTTATAAGTCTGGAATGAATAAATGGAAAAACTGGTTAAAGAATCATTATCAATACAATTTATCTCAATCTCAATGGTCTCAATTAGTACCACAAAAATGGAGAAATAGAGTCAATCAACGCTGTACAACTCAAAAAAAAAACTCAAGAATATTGGATTCATATAAAAAAAACCAATTACAATTAATTAATTACGTGAAACAAAATTATTACGGAATAGACTCATGGACAGGACAAAAAGAAAAATTAAAAAAAAATTACAAATATGATCTTCTAGCACATAAATATTTGAATTATGAGAGTGGAGGGGACTCATATATTTCTGCATCGCCATCACAAGTAAACAGAGACAAAAGAATCCCATCTAATTTCAATACACAGAAAACACAGAAACCCGAATCGTTTTATGTACTAGTAGATATAAATATTAGTGATTCTCTAGGAGAAGAATCTAGTCCATATGGAGAAAAATATCTAGATAGAAAATACTTTGATTGTAGAATTCTCCGGTTTTGTTTTAGAAAAAGTTTATATATGGATGCTTGGACTAATATGCATGTTGGTACCAAGATTAATAAAAATACTAAAGCTGAAACTAATAATTATCAAAAAATTTATAATAAAAATATTTATCCTCTCGCGATTCATCAAAAAACAAAACCATTCAATAAAAGAAAAAAACTTTTTGATTGGATTTGGATGGGAATGAATAAAGAAAGGATATATCGTCCTATATCAAATCTAGAATCTTGGTTCTTCCCAGAATTTGGACTACTTTATGATGCATATAAGCTTAAACCGTGGATTATACCAATCCAATTTCTTCTTTTAAATATTCATAGAGATAAGAATATTAGTCAAAATAAGAACATCGACGGAAATAAAAAAAAGGATCTTAATCTACGATCTAATAAAGAAGGATATTTTGAATTAGAAAATCAGAACCAACAAAAACAAAAACTAAATCAAAGAGATCTTGGATCAGATACACAACAAGATATACAAAAACAAAAGAAAAAAGAAGATGTTAAAAAAAATGACACAGAATCAACCATTAAAAAACGTGGAAAGAAAAAACAATTCAAGAGTAAGAAGAAAGCAGAACTAGATTTATTCCTGAAAAAATATTTTCTTTTTCAATTAAGATGGGGTGATTCTTTGAATCAAAGACTGCTCAACAATATAAAGGTATATTGTTTATTACTTAGACTGACAAATATAAGGGAAATTACTATATCCTCAATTCAAAGAGGAGAAATGCGCCTAGACGTAATGTTGATTAAAAAAAAACCATCTCTTACAGAATTGATAAAAAGAAGAATATTTATTATTGAACCAGTTCGTTTCTCTAAAAAATGGGATGAAGCATTTTTTATATATCAAACCATAGGTATTTCATTGATCAATAAGAGTAAACAACAAGCTAAAACTAATAAAAAATATATAAAAGAATTTGATAAGAGTCCTTTTGATAAATCTATTTCACAACATAGCACTATGTTTGTGAGTGAAGATAAAAAAAATTATGATTTATTTGTTCCTGAAAATATTCTATCTACTAGACGTCGTAGAGAGTTGAGAATTCTAATTTGTTTCAATTCCTGGAAGGGGAATGCTGTAGACGTAGATAGAAATCTATTATTTTTCAATGAAAACGGCATAAGAAACTGTGGACAATTTTTGAAAAAGGACAAGCATTTTAACACAAATGCAAATAAAAACAAATTAATTAAATTAAAATTATTTCTTTGGCCCAATTATCGATTAGAGGATTTAGCTTGTATGAATCGGTATTGGTTTGATGCCAATAATGGTAGTCGTTTCAGTATGTCAAGAATACAGATGTATCCACAATACACTTCAGCATTTATTGATAGTATATTTTAGTATATTTAATATTTTTTAATTTAAATTAAAAATTAAATTTAAATAATTAAATAAATTAAATTAAATATTAAATACTTAATATTTATTTATACTAAATATTTATTTATAATATAATGAATGAATAAAAAAAAAAAAAAAAAATACTATAACTATATACTATATCTATGTATATAATATAATAATACTATTACTATATCTATATATATAATAATCTATATATATAATAATCTATATATATAATAATCTATATATATAATAAGTAATAGATTATTAAGTAATAGATAATAGATTATTAAGTAATAGATTATTACTATATATAAATAGATTATTACTATATATAAAATATTACCGTAATATAAAATATTACCCTATATCGTATATATTACCATATCATATATAAATACCATATCATATATAAATAAATATTACTATATATAATATAGACAATATACTATGTATATTTACAATATAATTATTACAATATAATTATTAAAATATAATTATTAAATTTAAATATAATTATTAAATTTATATATATTAAATTTATAAATATTATTTTATAAATATAAAATATTAAATATTAAAATATTATATAAATATTATATTATTATATAATTATATAATTAATTATATATAATAATATTAATTATATATTAATTATATAATTATATAATAATATAATATTTATATAATATTTTAATATTTAATATTTTATATTTATAAAATAATATTTAATATTTATAAATTATATTTATATTAAATTATATTTATATAATTTATATATAATATAAAATAAAATAAATATAAAATAAAAAAATATAAAATAATAAAATATAAAAAAAAAATTATAAATTATATTATATATTAAAATGTGTAGTGTGTGGGTGAGGCGTTTGATATACGAAGGCGGAAAGATATACACATATCTTGTGTTATATTATGATACATGATACAAAATTTTATGGCTTGTCAACTAAATCCAGAAATAAATCGGCGAAATCTTCTTAGGTACAATACAAAGAAATCGTTCCCTTTTTGGAATGCGGATTTGGAATGCAGAAATATATTAAACCTTTCTATCCAAATAAAATTTTAATTTTTTATTTATTAATTTGAAATTTTATTTGGATAGAAAAAAATCGTATATACAATTGTATATACAAGAGTAAGAGTAAACTCTCATTATTTTTTCTGATCAGTAAAAAAAAAAATAGAAAATTCTTTTATGGTCAAAAATTCATTTATCTCAATTATTTCACAAGAACAAGAAGAAAAAGAAGAAAACAAGGGGTCCGCCGAATTTCAAGTATTCAGTTTCACCAATAAGATACGAAGACTTACTTCACATTTGGAATTGCATAAAAAGGATTTTTTATCCCAGAGGGGTTTACAAATAATTCTGGGAAAACGTCAACGGCTGTTGACGTATTTGTCAAAGAAAAATAGAGTACGTTATAAGAAATTAATTGGTCAGTTGTATATTCGAGAGCCAAAAACTCGTTAATTCAAAGATTCGTTTGAACCATTTTTTTTTTTAGATTTTTATATTTTGTTTGATTTTATTTTGACCGAACCTCATTTTGAAAAATTCATAGAATAATGAATTGAGGAAAAAGATATGACTGTACCGGCTACAAAAAAAGATCTTATGATAGTCAATATGGGTCCTCACCACCCATCAATGCATGGTGTTCTTCGACTGATTGTTACTCTCGATGGTGAAGATGTTATTGACTGTGAACCCATACTAGGTTATTTACACAGAGGAATGGAAAAAATTGCGGAAAACCGAACAATTGTACAATATTTGCCTTATGTAACGCGTTGGGATTATCTGGCTACTATGTTCACCGAAGCAATAACAGTAAATGCACCAGAACAATTGGGAAATATTCAAGTACCTCAAAGAGCCAGCTACATCAGAGTAATTATGCTAGAACTGAGTCGTATAGCTTCTCATTTGTTATGGCTTGGCCCTTTTATGGCAGATATTGGTGCACAGACTCCCTTTTTCTATATTTTCAGAGAAAGGGAATTGATATATGATCTATTTGAGGCTGCCACAGGTATGCGAATGATGCATAATTATTTTCGTATCGGAGGAGTCGCTGCTGATTTACCTCATGGCTGGATAGATAAGTGTTTGGATTTTTGCGATTATTTTTTAACAGGAATTGACGAATATCAAAAACTTATTACACAAAATCCCATTTTTTTGGAACGAGTTGAAGGAGTAGGCATTATTGGGGGAGAGGAAGCAATAAATTGGGGCTTATCGGGCCCAATGTTACGAGCTTCCGGAATCCAATGGGATCTTCGTAAAGTTGATCAATATGAGTGTTACAATGAATTCGATTGGGAAATCCAATGGCAAAAAGAAGGAGACTCATTAGCTCGTTATTTAGTACGAATCGGTGAAATGGCAGAATCCATAAAAATTATTCAACAGGCTCTAGAAGGAATTCCGGGGGGACCTTATGAAAATTTAGAAGTCCGACGCTTTGATAGAGCAAAAGATTCCGAATGGAATGATTTCGAATATAGATTCATTAGTAAAAAACCTTCGCCCAATTTTGAATTGTCAAAACAAGAACTTTACGTCAGAGTAGAAGCCCCAAAGGGGGAATTGGGCATTTTTATTATAGGAGATCGGAGTGTTTTCCCTTGGAGATGGAAAATTCGTCCGCCAGGTTTCATCAATTTGCAAATTTTGCCTCAGCTAGTTAAAAGAATGAAATTGGCTGATATCATGACGATACTGGGTAGTATAGATATTATTATGGGAGAAGTTGATCGTTGAAATGATAATTGATATAACAGAAGTACAAACTATCAATTCTTTTTCTGGATCGGAATTCTTAAAAGAGGGTTATGAACTTATATGGCTCTTTGTCCCGATTTTCATCCTGATATTTGGAATCATAATAGGCGTACTAGTAATTGTGTGGTTAGAAAGAGAAATATCCGCAGGGATACAACAACGTATTGGACCTGAATATGCCGGTCCGTTAGGAATTCTTCAAGCTTTAGCGGACGGCACCAAGCTACTTTTTAAAGAGGATCTCCTACCCTCTAGAGGGGATAGTCGTTTGTTCAGTGCCGGGCCAGCAATCGCGGTCATCTCTATTTTACTAAGTTATTTAGTAATTCCTTTTGGGTATCGCCTTGTTCTAGCCGATCTCAGTGTAGGTGTTTTCTTATGGATCGCCATTTCAAGTATTGCTCCTATTGGACTTCTTATGTCAGGATATGGGTCGAATAATAAATATTCTTTTTCAGGTGGTTTACGAGCTGCTGCTCAATCTATTAGTTATGAAATACCATTAACTCTATGTGTGTTAGCAATATCTCTACGTGTGATTCGTTAGAACATGAACTTTTCTTTATTTTTAGGAAATGGATTAAATGTGTTGAATAGATATAGTTATATAGTTATTTTTTTATTCATCATTCAGATTTAGGTCCATGGGTTAAACTAGATAGTCATATGAGTGAAACAAAACAGCTTATAAATTCGCAGTAAGAAAATTCATTCTCATTCCCTATGTACAAGAGTAAAGTGGAAGTAAACATAAGCAGTGTAAACTGTTTACCCCCAAGATTGAAATTGTTTGATTAGTCCTCATGTCTTGAAGCGGGTACAAAGGATCAACTGTATGGAGTTTCAACTAGAGTCTTGTACGTATTACCATATGGGAGATCAATCAAAAATGAGTAGACAAGTAGGAACACCAAGATACACAAAAGATTAGTAATAGAGATAATGTAAAGTCTCAAAAGAGGCATTTACGCATAAAATGAATCAAAATAAGGGCTTTAAGTTAGTAGAAATGATAAAGTAGTACTTCCTTATAAGATTCCGATCTAGAGTATACTCCTATTCACTGATTAAAAAAATTACTATCAAGAACGAATTAATCCTCTTTTTTAAGAGTACCCCCGTTATTCTGAGAAACAAGAACAGGAACAAAAGAAATAGAATGCAATATCAATATATGAAATGGGAAAATAACTGAATAAAAAAATATCTTTAGTTATTCTTTCTTTACCGTATCCATGCATATGAAATTCTTACAAAAATTCATGAATTAGCGGCTAATTCTTTCTTTTTCGTAATCTAATAAAAAAAGATGGGTCGAACTGTCTATTTACAAAAATGAGTATTTTATTATTGAAGTAATAAATTATTACTGAACAAAGAAAATTAATTTTTTTTTTAAGAGAATGAGATTAATTCAAAAGCGCTTTTTTCTAGCAAACGGAATTACCTCGGTCTAATTTTTGACTCTCTCTCCAATCTATCTTTATTCTATTTTTCCCAAATAGATAATTAATGTTAATACCGGACTAGTCCTTATATTTATTTGTGGCCGTAGAGGAGCCGTATGAAACTGAGGTTTCATGTACGGTTCTGGAATAGCGACGGAAACTACGATGTTATCGCCGACTATAATTATCTAATAGTTCAAGTACAGTTGATATAGTTGAGGCACAGTCAAAATATGGTTTTTGGGGGTGGAATCTGTGGCGTCAGCCTATAGGATTTATAGTTTTTTTAATTTCTTCTCTAGCAGAATGTGAGAGATTACCTTTTGATTTACCAGAAGCAGAGGAGGAATTAGTAGCAGGTTATCAAACCGAATATTCAGGTATCAAATATGGTTTGTTTTACGTCGCTTCTTATCTAAATTTATTAGTTTCTTCATTATTTGTAACAGTTCTTTACTTAGGGGGGTGGAATTTATCTCTCCCATACATATTTCTTCCTGCATTTTTCGGAATAAATAAAATAGGAGGGATCCTTGGAATGACAATTGGTATCTTCATTACATTAGCTAAAGCCTATTTGTTCCTGTTTATTTCTATCGCAACAAGATGGACTTTGCCTAGGATGAGAATGGACCAACTATTAAATCTTGGATGGAAATTTCTTTTACCTATTTCTCTAGGTAATCTATTATTGACAACTTCTTTCCAACTTGTTTCACTATAAATAACAGAATACATTAACGCTATTCTAGATTCATAACCTCTCTCAATCAAACAAGAGAAAGAAATATTAATTTCTTTATTTCATTGATATATACGATATGTTTCCTATGGTGACTGGATTCATGAATTATGGTCAACAAGCAGTACGAGCTGCAAGGTATATTGGTCAAGGTTTTATTATTACCTTATCTCATGCAAATCGTTTGCCCGTAACTATTCAATATCCTTATGAAAAATCAATCACATCAGAGCGTTTCCGGGGTCGAATCCATTTTGAATTCGATAAATGTATTGCTTGTGAAGTATGTGTTCGTGTATGCCCTATAGATCTACCCGTTGTGGATTGGAGATTGGAAGCAGATATTAAAAAGAAACAATTGCTTAATTATAGTATTGATTTTGGGGTTTGTATATTTTGTGGTAACTGTGTCGAGTATTGTCCGACAAACTGTTTATCAATGACTGAAGAATATGAACTTTCGTCTTATGATCGCCACGAATTGAATTATAACCAAATTGCATTGGGTCGGTTACCAATATCAATAATAGGAGATTACACAATTCAAACAGTTATGAATTCAACTCAAATCAACAAAGAAAAGAATAAACCTCCTCATTCAAGGACAGTTACCAATTAGTAAGATCAGATCCCTTTTTTGATATATTTTATATATATTTATATATTTATTTTATTTTTATATAAATATAAGATTATAAATATAAGATATAAATATAATATATATATTATTGATATTATATTGATATTTATTGATATTATATTGATATTGATTTGATTGGCTATTTAAATTATAATTTATAATTTAATTTATAATTAAATATAATTAAATTTATAATTAAATAATAATATTATAATTAAATTAAATTTAAATAATAATATAAATAAATATAATAAAAATAATATAAATTAAATAAATATTAAATATAAAAATATGAAAAAAAAAATATTAATATTAAATATAATATAAAAAATATAATTATAATATAATTTATAATATAAATATAATATAAAAATATAAATATAATATAAATTAAAAATATAAAATAAATATAAAAATATAATATAAATTAAAATAAAATATAAATAATATAAATTATAAATATAAAAAATATAAAAATATATAATATAAATTATAATTATAAATATAAAATATATCTAAATACAAAATCTAAATACAAAAATTCACACTACATTAAAATTTAATTCAATTAGGGATATAGCCTATACAAGAAAAACCAAATAGGGTAACTTTTTTCCTGGATTATTCAAAAGGGTCATAAAAAATTTCAACTTATCTATTTTTATACATTATACATAATGGATTTAACTGGGACAACACATGATATTCTTGTAGTATTTCTGGGATCAGCTCTTATATTAGGGAGTCTAGGAGTAGTCTTATTTACCAATCCAATTTATTCTGCCTTTTCCTTGGGATTGGTTCTTGTTTGTATATCCTTATTCTATATTCTCTTGAACTCCTATTTTGTAGCTGCTGCACAGCTCCTTATTTATGTAGGAGCTATAAATGTCTTAATTATATTTGCTGTGATGTTTATGAAGGGGTCAGAATATTCCAATGATTTCTATCTTTGGACTGTGGGAGATGGGGTTACTTCGCTGGTTTGTACAAGTATTCTTTTTTTACTAATTACTACTATCTCAGATACATCATGGTATGGGATTATTTGGACTACAAAATCAAACCACATTATAGAGCAAGACCTTATAAGTAATGTTCAACAAATTGGGATTCATTTATCAACAGATTTTTTTCTTCCATTTGAACTCATTTCTATAATTCTTTTAGTTGCCTTGATAGGTGCAATTACTATGGCTCGTCAATAAAAAGAATTCGTCATTAATAAGTAGTAATAATATAATTTATATATAATATAATTTATACAATACATAAATATATTTAAATTTAATTAAATAAAATTAAAATTTTAATTAAATAATTTTAATTAAAAATTAAATTAAATTTAAATAATAATTAAATAAATATAAATATTAAATAAATAAATATAATTAAATTAAATAAATATAATTAAATAAATAAATATAATTAAATAAAAATAAATATAATTAAATATAATAGAAATTATAAATACTTTATCTTTACTCATATGAATATGATTTAATTTATAAATATATAATTTATATTAATAATTTATATTTTATATTAATAATTTATATTAATTAATAATTTATATTTTATATTATAATAATTTATATTAATTAAATAATAATTTATATTAATTAATAATTTATATTATATTTATAAATATATATATATATGATATGAGTTATAAATATATATGAGTTATAAATATATATATATATGATATGAGATATGATTTATATGAGATATGATTTATGATATGATTTATAAAATATATGATTTATAAAATATGATTTATAAATACTTTAATACTTAGTATTATTTAATTAATACACTTAGTATTTTTTAATACTAAATACTTAGTATAAAAAAATACTTAAGATTAACACTCAAAAAATAGGCCTTTTTCTCTTGTGTTATTATTAGGACATTTCTTTCCCTTCAAATATTTTTTGATATTTATAGTTAATATATGAATGATATTAATCTAAGAGACCTATATATAAAATATAAGGTATTCGAAGGTATTTGATTCTAACCCTTTTATATCTTTTCTATCTTGAATGCTTTCTTTTGTCCTGGATTTTGCCCAGGAATTATGACTTTATGAAATTCTTATTTTAGTTTAGAAAAACTTAAAGCAATTGAATTGTTTAGTGAAATCAATTGAGATTGATAAGGAGTTAGTCAATGATGTTTGAGCATGTACTTTTTTTGAGTGCATATTTGTTTTCTATCGGTATTTATGGATTGATCACAAGTCGAAGCATGGTTAGAGCACTTATGTGTCTTGAGCTTATACTAAATTCGGTTAATATTAATCTTGTTACATTTTCTGATTTATTTGATAATCGACAATTAAAGGGAGATATTTTTTCGATCTTTGTTATAGCTATTGCAGCGGCTGAAGCGGCTATTGGTCTAGCTATTGTTTCGTCGATCTATCGTAACAGAAAATCAACGCGTATTAATCAATCAAATTTGTTGAATAAATAGTCCTAATGATATAATGAAATTGTATTGAATAAATAGTCCTAATGATATAATGAAATTGTAATAAATAATCACATTCATTTCATATAAAATTTTATACTATACTCATAATCATAATATAGAATAAAAAAAAAAAAAAAAAAAATGAAAACACATATCATATACTAATTACATATGCCGAGATAAAAAATACATCTATACAAACAAACCATATATTTATCATGTATAATTATATAATATGTATGTGTAATATTACTAAGTATGATATAATATAACTACTAAGTATGATATAATATATAATAATAAACTGAATCTTATTTTAAACTGACTGAATATGAATAGTAAATAATATATATACTAACTTAACTTAATTTGAAATGAAAATAATATTAATATAATAAATAAAAATAATAAGTATACTAGTTCATAATATTATGTTAATAATTTTATAGTTTATAATAAAATATGATTAATTAGTACTAAATATGATTAATTAGTACTAACATAATTCATATTATTTATTTTATTTTAATAATTAATATTATTAAAATTAATATTATTTATTTTTATACTCGTACTCGTCGGTTTTTATAGTTTTATTTTATTAGTATTAGTTAGTATTAGCATGTAATATGGATAATTCATACCACTATGTTTGGTGAAATAGAAATCAAAGTCTCTTGGCTCTCTTCTCATGAACAGATCCAGAAATATAGAAATATATAGATTCTAAAAAAATTCTGGTAAACCACTGATTCGTCTGGTGTCTACAATATATGGATTTTTTTATTATTGATTTTACCAGATCGAAAAATTTTATGTTCAAAACTGAAGCTTATAGATCCAATGTCACATTCAGTAAAGATTTATGATACATGTATAGGGTGTACTCAATGTGTACGGGCCTGCCCTACGGATGTTTTGGAAATGATACCTTGGCAGGGATGTAAAGCTAAGCAAATTGCCTCCGCTCCAAGAACCGAGGACTGTGTAGGTTGTAAGAGATGTGAATCCGCCTGTCCAACAGATTTTTTGAGTGTCCGTGTTTATTTATGGCATGAGACAACTCGCAGTATGGCCCTAGCTTATTGATACGTTATAAAAAAATCCACTTGAATCATTTGATTCCTCTTTACTGACAAAAACCCGTGCTCAGAATAAAATAAAAAAAAAAAATTTATTGATATTGAGTACGGGTTTTTCTGGTCAAAGCGTATCTTGTCTTTACCACGAGTTATCTTCCTTGGTTAACAATAATTGTTGTTTTTCCTATATTCGCGGGCTCTTCCATTTTTATTCTCCCGCATAGGGGAAATAAGGTAGTTCGTTGGTATACCGTAGGTATATGTTTATTGGAACTTCTTATAACGACCTATGCATTCTGTTATCATTTTCAATTGGACGATCCGTTAATCCAATTAGAAGAAGATTTTAAATGGATAAATATTTTTGATTTTCACTGGAGACTGGGAATCGATGGACTTTCGATAGGACCTATTTTATTGACAGGATTTATCACTACTTTAGCTACTTTAGCGGCTTGGCCAGTTACTCAAGATTCTCGATTGTTTTATTTTCTGATGTTAGCAATGTACAGTGGTCAAATAGGATCATTTTCTTCTCGAGACCTTTTACTTTTTTTCATCATGTGGGAGTTAGAATTAATTCCTGTTTATTTACTTTTATCGATGTGGGGTGGGAAAAAACGTCTGTACTCGGCTACAAAGTTTATTTTATACACTGCGGGGGGTTCCATTTTTCTTTTAATAGGAGTTCTAGGTATGGGTTTATATGGTTCTAATGAACCAACATTAAATTTTGAAACATTAGCTAATCAATCGTATCCCGTAGCATTGGAAATAATATTATATTTTGGCTTCCTTATTGCTTATGCTGTCAAATCACCGATTATACCCCTACATACATGGTTACCAGATACCCATGGGGAAGCACATTACAGTACATGTATGCTTCTAGCCGGAATCTTATTAAAAATGGGAGCATATGGATTGATTCGGATCAATATGGAATTTCTATCCCACGCTCATTCCATATTTTCCCCATGGTTGGTAATAGTGGGAACGATACAAATAATTTATGCCGCTTCAACCTCTCTCGGTCAACGCAATTTAAAAAAGAGAATAGCCTATTCTTCCATTTCTCACATGGGTTTCACAATTATAGGAATTGGTTCGATAACCAACACAGGACTTAATGGAGCTATTTTACAATTACTCTCTCATGGATTTATTGGTGCTGCCCTTTTTTTCTTAGGGGGAACAAGTTGTGATAGAATACGTCTTGTTTATCTTGACGAAATGGGAGGGATATCTATTCCAATGCCAAAAATCTTTACTATGTTCAGCAGTTTCTCAATGGCTTCTCTTGCATTGCCTGGAATGAGTGGTTTTGTTGCGGAATCGGTAGTATTTTTTGGAATAATTACCAGTCCAAAATACCTTTTAATACCAAAAATACTAATTACTTTTGTAATGGCAATTGGGATGATATTAACTCCTATTTATTCATTATCTATGTCACGTCAGATGTTCTATGGATACAAGTTATTCAATCTTCCAAACTCTTTTTTTGTGGATTCTGGACCACGGGAACTATTTATTTCGATTTGTATCTTTTTACCCGTAATAGCGATTGGTCTGTATCCGGATTTGGTTATTTCATTATCAGTTGACAAGGTACAAGCTATTCTATCTAATTATTATGATAGGTAGTCTTCATGAATAAAACAGAAAGTCTTTATGTGAAGTGAGTTGGAATTGTAATGGTATACATTACATCTCAAGTTTTTTGAGAACCGTTTCACTCAAAAAGTGAAACGGTTCTCAAAAAAACTTACACAAACTTTCTTTATCTGCGGGACGATTTCTTTTTCAATAAGTTTATTCAATTAGATACTAAATTAAATTAGTATCTAAGTTAATATGAATGAACCATAACTATGCAGCCCTATTCCTAATAAATTAACCCCAAAATAGCATATCCAAATTATCAGAAATCCTATAGAAGCCGCAATTGCCGAATTCGCACCTTGCCAACTTTTGGTTGTTCTAGTATGTAAATAAATCGCGTATATGGTCCAAGTAATAAATGCCCAAGTTTCTTTTGGGTCCCAATTCCAATAGGATCCCCATGCCTCATTAGCCCATACTGCTCCTGAGAGAATACCCATAGTTAAAAAAGTAAACCCTAGACTAATGACACGAGAACTCCAATAATCCAATCTTTGTATCAATTGATATTTGTAATAATTTTTAAAATTTAAAGAAGAAAAAGAAGTATTTTGTAAAACATTTCTGTTTTCATTCACACATTCGATCTCACTAAAGAAAAATGACCTAATTAAAAAATTTTTGTTTTTACCAAAACTTTCGATATTTTTTCGAAATGTAATGACTAGAAGAGCAATTGCAAATAAGGATCCAACTAAGAGAGCTGCGTAACTCAATAACATCATACTTACATGCATCATTAACCAATGGGACCGTAGAGCAGGTACTAATATTGCGGATTGATGCATTTCCGTTGAAAGACCCGAAGTGGCAAAGCCTTGAGTAAAAATAGCACTTGGCGTGGTTATTGCGCTTAAATCGTTTTTATTTTTATGATTCCATATTTTAGGAATCATATGAATTATAGCGAAACTCCACGAAAGGAACATTAATGATTCATATAAATTACTTAATGGGAAATGTCCCGAATAAATCCAACGAATAACTAATAATCCTGTTATCGACAAAAAAGTAGCTATCATCCCCTTTTCCGACGAATCATATAATCCCACCTTTTTGCGGACTAAAAAGGTCATCAAATGAATTGTAATTACAATTGAAATGATCGAAAAAGAGATATGATTTAATATATGTTCTAAAGTTACAAATATCATAAAAGAAGGAGTCCAATTACATACAATACAGAATTAAAATCGGGAATTAAATAAATTCTAAAATTCTATACTATATAGGATATATAATACATAGGATATATAATACTATATAGGATATATAATGTTAATGTTATTTTTATAGATGTAGATGCCGCCACTCGGACTCGAACCGAGATGCTCTAGCACTGCTTCCTAAGAGCAGCGTGTCTACCGATTTCACCATGGCGGCTTGCTTGAAATAATAATAGCTCATTCATCTTGAATCGTCGAGACTCAAGATTTAATGTAATATTTTAAAATTGAAATTTATTATTTTATTTGTTTTAATTTTCATTTATTTTATTTTTTTTTTATTTACATATTATCTAACTCGGTATCGGTATCATTAAATTTTATTATTAATTTATTCCTTGTTGTGTATAACATTTATGGGAGGATTTACCCAAACAAATCAATTAGGTATTGGACTAGACATATAACAAAAAAGAGTTGCAATCTCTATTGTAATTTACTTTTCATTTTCACAAAAAATATATATTTTAAAATAAATGAACTTTTTGTAAAAAGTTAGTGTCATAAGTAAAAATTACCATTTCGCGAAATTTTAGTATAATGAAAAAAGAAAACGAAACCTCGTATATTATTTTTCTATTTTTTCATTTAAATGAAAAAATAGAAAAATAATAATAGTTAATAATAGTTAAAGCCAGTATAGTTATAATAGACAGAGAAAATCTTCTTCTACATATCACAACAGTTAGTTCTAGCTCATATTGAATTGAAGAATTTTAAACAAAACAAAAATTAATTTAATGCGACCCACTCGTCTTATAAAATAAATGAAAGTTTTAATTTTATTATTTTGACTGTGTCAGTTCAGATTAGTCCAAGGCCTTATTACTTGTTTGTCGCACAAAAAAACTTTTTGAATGTCCTGTGGATACTGATTTAGCTAAAGAAAAAGCCTTTAGCGCTGCCAAATATCCTTTTTTCTTCCAAATACTTTTACGAATACGTTTTTTTGACATAGAAGTACGTTTTTTTGGAACTGCCATTCAAAAATAAAGAGTTAGTCATTTTTATCATTGGATGTGAAAGACATGTATTGTTCAAAAGGGATCGATCCTTCTTCATTATTTATTATCTGTATTTTACTTAACTTATTATATAGTTATATAGATAAAATAGTTATATAGATAAAAGAGAAAAATGTTTCATAACAAAATAGTTTCTTACCTAACAAGCAAAAAATATATTATTGATTATTTATTTTGTTTTTTGCATATCACACGTAGTCTTTGTACTAGAAAAGCAAATTTCTTTTGATAATAATCTTTTCTTATTCTAGTTTATTTTATGTTATGCTTTTTTTTTCGTATCTCTATTACATACAAATACAATCTTCAAATCAAGAAAGAGCTAGTATTGATTGTTTATTTATTTTATAGCCCCATCCGAATCTGTGTTTACGGTATCTATTATCACTAAAAATAAGTTGATTGCCACTCAAAAAGAACAAAAAAGTTTCCAACTCATATTTGATTTTGGTCTGTTATTTTTATAACATATTTTATAAAAAATAAACAAAAATCTTTACCCATCTCCTTATAAAATTTAAAATGATTTAAATTTTATTTTCTATGAAAATAAAATTGATCAATTTCAGAGCGGAGTGCCTATTCCTAATTTAAATATAAATATAAAATTACTATATATTATATAATATACTATACTATTATTTACTATTATTAATTTAATATTTAAAATTAAATATTTAAAATATAAAACTACATTTAAAATATAAAACTACTAAATATATAATATAAAAAAAACTACTATAGCCATATATAAAGTAATTAATATAAAGTAATTAATTTTAATATTATCTAGTAATACCTTGTTTCAATCTAGTAATACCTTGTTTCAATTCTATACCAAATAAGAAATATTATAGGATTCTATTTACAATAAGCATAATCCGATTGAATTCCAATTAAATCAGTTCCACAGTGAATTAGATAATTACTTTAAATATTTTAACTATACTATATATAATAGATATAGATTAATAGATAATAAATAAAATAAAATAATAGATTAATAGATAATAAATAAAAAGTTCCTTTTTTTTTATTCTGTTATTAGCAGATACTGGATCCATATCTGAACCAAGTGCTTTCTTTAAAACGGTAGAATAATTAAAAATTTGATATTTTTTGGATCTTAATTTAAATTTAATAAAAATTTTTCTTTCTTTAGTGAATAACTGGGTAATAACTTTTTTACCTGCTCATTTAGTCATATCATTTGATCAAACGAATTGGAGCTTTTTGAATTATTTAATTATTTAATAATAGGTGGGATATATGGGAAAAATCAGATCAATTAAGAATTCCAATCTTTGAGTTTTTCATAATTTTTTTGCTGATTTCTTTTATTTATTCTTGTTCTTTCCGAAATAGAAATAGATAAGAGTTGGTGAATCGGAAACAATTACAATCAAATTAATAAGAAAAAATATTTTGAAATTGCTTTCTTATGGAACATACATATCAATATGCATGGATAATACCTTTTCTTCCACTCCCTGTTACTATGTCAATAGGACTTGGACTTCTACTTGTTCCAACAGCAACAAAAAATATTCGTCGTATGTGGGCTTTTCCTAGTGTTTTACTGCTAAGTATAGCTATGTTGTTTTCGGTCAATTTGTCTATTCAACAAATAAATGGCAGTCTTATTTATCAATATCTATGGTCTTGGACCATCAATAATGATTTTTCCTTAGAGTTCGGATACTTTATTGATCCGCTTACTTCTATAATGTTAATATTAATCACTACTGTTGGAATTATGGTTCTTATTTATAGTGACAATTATATGTCTCATGATCAAGGATATTTGAGATTTTTTGCTTATATGAGTTTTTTCAATGCTTCAATGTTGGGATTAGTTACTAGTTCCAATTTGATACAAATTTATATTTTTTGGGAGTTGGTAGGAATGTGTTCGTATTTTTTGATAGGTTTTTGGTTTACACGACCAATTGCAGCAAGCGCTTGCCAAAAAGCTTTTGTAACCAATCGTGTAGGGGATTTTGGTTTGTTATTGGGAATCTTAGGTTTTTATTGGATAACTGGAAGTTTTGAATTTCGGGATTTGTTCGAAACATTTAATAAGTTGATTCATAATAATGAGGTTAATTTTTTATTTGCTACTCTGTGTGCCTTCCTATTATTCTTCGGTGCAGTTGCTAAATCCGCGCAATTCCCTCTTCACATATGGTTACCTGATGCCATGGAGGGGCCTACCCCCATTTCGGCTCTTATACATGCTGCTACTATGGTAGCGGCGGGAATTTTTCTTGTGGCTCGGCTTCTTCCTCTTTTCACAAACATACCTTACATAATGAATCTCATTTCTTTGATAGGTGTAATAACACTATTATTAGGAGCTACTTTGGCTCTTGCTCAAAGAGATATTAAAAGAAGTTTAGCCTATTCTACAATGTCTCAATTGGGTTATATGATGTTAGCCCTAGGGCTAGGTTCTTATCGAGCTGCTTTATTTCATTTGATTACCCATGCCTATTCGAAAGCATTATTGTTTTTGGGGTCCGGATCCATTATTCATTCAATGGAACCCCTTGTTGGATATTCACCCGAAAAAAGTCAGAATATGGTTTTTATGGGCGGTTTAACAAGATATGTTCCAATTACAAGAACTGCGTTTTTATTAGGTACACTTTCTCTTTGTGGTATTCCACCTCTTGCTTGTTTTTGGTCCAAAGACGAAATTCTTAGCGAAAGTTGGTTGTATTCACCAATTTTCGCAGTAATAGCTTGTTTTACAGCAGGACTAACCGCATTTTATATGTTTCGGGTGTATTTACTTACCTTTGAAGGGTATTTACATGTTAATTTAAAAAATTATAGCGTAGCTCAAAATAACTCATTATATTCAATATCTTTATGGGGAAAAGAAGTACCTAAGGCGATCAACAAAAATTTACTTTTCTCAACGACAATGAATAATAATGAAAGTGTTTATTTTTTTTCTAAAAATACATATCAATTTGATGGGAATGTAAAAAATCAGATGCGATACTTTACTACTCGCTTTTTGAAAAAATATACTTCTATGTATCCCCACGAATCGGACAATACTATGTTATTTCCTTTGCTTATATTAGTAGTATTTACTCTGTTTGTTGGATTCATAGGAATTGCTTTTGGTCAAGGGGAAACTGATTTTGATCTATTGTCGAAATGGTTGGCTCCATCGATAAATCTTTTACATCCAAATTCGGATTATTCCATAGACTGGTATAAATTTTGGACAAATGCATCTTTTTCAGTAAGTATAGCATTTTTCGGAATATTTGTAGCATTCATTTTTTATGGGTCCGTTTATTCATCTTTAAAAAATTTTTACTTAATCAATTCATTTGTTAAAATAGGTCCTAAAAGAGCTTTTTTGGACCAAATAGTAAATGTTATATATAATTGGTCGTATAATCGTGGTTATATAGATTTTTTCTACACAAGGGTTGTAATCCGGAGTATAAGAATATTAGCTAAACTAACTAATTTTTTTGATAGATGCATAATT